GTCTATAAATCCGAGTTTTAAGTCGTTTTTTTTTTTTGATTGAAAAACTAGGGCTTCATAATTCTTATGAACCTAACTCATTGAAATTCCATCCAGTAAAACGGAAGAATTATAAATTTCCAAAATAATAGATAGGAATATTGCAAATAAAGCCATTGCGACTCCCATAAGTGGTGTAGTCCCCCAGCCCGGAGCTACTTTACCATATTCCGAATTCAATGGTTTCAATAAACTCCCTACGGTAGTTTGTCTTGGCCTAGATCTAGAACTACCCTCAACGGTTTGTGTAGCCATAAATCCTTTTTAATCATTGGTTGAGATCTGTTGACTTTGTATACCATTCCGTTGTAGTTGTAAATAAACGATCTTATCGTGGATCCATTGTGATCTTGAAATTATCTAAAAATGGAAACAGCAACCCTAGTCGCCATCTTCATATCTGGTTTACTTGTAAGCTTTACGGGGTACGCCTTATATACCGCTTTTGGGCAACCCTCTCAACAACTAAGAGATCCATTCGAAGAACACGGGGGCTAGACTAGTTGAAGTAATGAGCCTCCCAATATGGGGGGCTCATTACTTCAACTGATATAATGAAAAATCATTTCATTTTTTAGTCGGAACCTTAGGCGGTTCTCGAAAAAAGATAGCGAAAAAAATTATCCCTAAAGTCGAGACTAAAAGGAATGTATAAACCAATGCTTCCATAGATTCGATCGTGGTTTACAATTATAGCTTTCACGCCTATTCGTTTGGGTGGGACCATTTACCATACTATAAAAAAAGGAAAGAATTAAAGAAAAAAGGGTGATTAAAATCTATATTTTTCGGGTACCCTTACCCTATTCAAAAAAAAAATAGAGGCGAAAGATACCAGAGTAATCTTGTATTAAACTACTTGTCTCCTTGTAGTTGGATCCCCAAGTTTTTGGAATGCTCCAAATTCTACTTGTGCATCCAAATCCGGATCAATACCAGCGAAAACATCTCTGAACAAGGTTCTAGCGCCATGCCAAATGTGTCCGAAAAAGAAAAGCAAAGCAAACGAAGCATGCCCAAAAGTAAACCAACCCCTTGGACTGCTACGAAAAACACCATCGGATTTCAAAGTAGCCCGATCTAATTCAAAAATTGCACCTAATTGTGCACGTCGAGCATATTTTTTCACAGTAGCAGGATCGCTATAACGGACTCCATTGAGCTCGCCACCATAGAACTCAACGGTTACACCTACTTGTTCAACACTATACTTCGATTCTGCCCTTCGAAAAGGAACATCTGCCCTCACAATTCCATCTCCGTCTACTAAAACTACCGGGAATGTTTCAAAAAAAGTAGGCATACGACGTACAAAAAGCTCGCGCCCTTCTTTATCTCTAAAGACGGGGTGCCCTAACCATCCAACAGCTATTCCATCCCCGCTGTCCATCGAGCCCGCTCTAAATAACCCCCCTTTTGCCGGATTATTACCAATGTAATCATAAAAAGCTAATTTTTCGGGAATTTTAGACCAAGCTTCCGATAAACTCAGATTCTCGGCTAGTCCAGCACCAACTCTTCGATATATTTCTTGCTGGAAGTATCCCTGATCCCACTGATAACGAGTGGGGCCAAATAACTCGATTGGGGTAGTTGCTGAACCATACCACATAGTTCCAGCAACAACAAAAGCTGCGAAAAAAACAGCAGCGATACTACTAGAAAGTACAGTTTCAATATTGCCCATACGTAATCCTTTGTATAGACGTTGAGGCGGACGGACACTAAGATGGAATAGGCCCGCTAATATACCCAGTGTACCTGCTGCAATATGATGAGAAGCGATTCCTCCTGGAACAAAAGGATCAAAACCTTCCGCGCCCCACGCTGGACTTACAGATTGCACTTTTCCAGTTAGTCCATAAGGATCGGACACCCATATTCCAGGACCATATAAGCCTGTTACATGAAATGCGCCAAAGCCAAAGCAAGCCAACCCTGAGAGAAATAAATGAATTCCAAAGATCTTGGGCAAATCCAAAGAGGGCTTTCCTGTACGTTCATCACAGAATATTTCTAGGTCCCAATACACCCAATGCCAGATGGCCGCCAAAAAGCACAAGCCGGAAAACACAATATGTGCCCCTGCCACGCCTTCATAACTCCAAATACCCGGATTCGTTATAGTTCCTCCCGAAATATTCCAACCACCCCACGAATTGGTTATTCCTAAACGAGTCATGAAGGGTATAACGAACATACCTTGTCTCCACATTGGATCAAGAACGGGGTCAGAGGGATCAAAAACCGCTAATTCGTATAGAGCCATCGAACCGGCCCAACCCGAAACTAGAGCCGTATGCATTATATGGACAGAAAGCAATCGACCGGGATCATTCAATACGACAGTATGAACACGATACCAAGGCAAACCCATGGAAATACCCCTTTATCAAGGAAAAATAGACACTATGTAACTTTATCGCATTGGAATATACTATTACTTTTCAGCGGATTCTGTATGAGAAAAGGTTACTATTTATTCTATTCCGTTGAAAATAACGGAATAATTCTGTTCGTAAGAAGAAAGAGAAGCAAATCTATTCTATACCCGATAAGTACCAATACGCAATGGGAGCATTAGTCCCATTTTATGGGAACGAATGCACGGATACCTGTTTATTATTCGAACGATCGATCCCTTCATTTAAATTTTTATTTATTCTGTCTTTCTCTAAAAACCTTCCAATTTATGTATAAACTAGAATAAAATGGAAAAAAAGAAAAAATGATGAAGACAATAAACTCATTCTTACGTTTCCATATTAAAGTGAAGTATAGTACTTAATTTTTTCTTTAATTTAATGCCTATTGGTGTTCCAAAAGTACCTTTTCGGAGTCCTGGAGAGGAAGATGCAGTTTGGGTTGACGTATAGTTCAACTTGTCAGACATATTGGGTCATATGGGATTTACCCGTTTTCTCCCCCGATCGAGATATCTTCTGTTTCGCCCAAGAAATATTGTATTGATTGCAGAATCAATCATTCGGAGCGTGAAGTGAAATTCTATTAATTTCGATTGAGGATCGATATTATCAATTAGAAGAATTTATGGTTGACTTGGATTAAAAAAATCAAGTATCCAGGCTCCGTTCAGAAAATACCAAATTGGTAATAGTAATATATATATATACAATTACTACTTGTAGCATAGACGATTCTTATACTTAATTATAGGGGGTGATCTCAAACTGCCATACCAACCAGTATGATGAATACATCGAATAGTTTTGGAGAGGCATGAAAGAAACGAATTGAAAAAAGTCGTAGCAAAAAGAAGTGGTACTGAGATCATTTGTTCTATATGTGCAAATAGAATTCGGATAGATCTTTTCCCGGAGTAGAAAAGAAACCTAAAAGAATTGAAAGGGCCCATTCAAGAACAAGAAAATGACATCGTGATTTGAATCTCGACGAAACAATACATCAATGAAGGTTAATTCAATAAATAAGTTCAGTAAATTGTTTTTTTTAGGGGCCAAAACTCATGTTTTTTTTGAAAAATAGAAGAAAAACCCCTTGATTTGCATTAGAAAAACAAAAATCTGTAAAAAAAGAGATAGGATTGGAATCGACACATTGGTTCTTTTTTCGCAATTTTTTTGAACCGTATGCATCCAAAGATGCACGTACGGTTCAAAAGGGATACAATTTTATCCTAATCAACCGACTTTATCGAGAAAGATTACTTTTTTTAGGCCAACAAGTTGATAGCGAGATCTCAAATCAACTTGTTGGTCTCATGGTATATCTCAGTATAGAAGATGAGACTAAGGATCTTTATTTGTTTATAAACTCCCCCGGCGGGTGGGTAATACCAGGAATAGCCGTTTATGATACTATGCAATTTGTTTCGCCCGATGTACATACAATATGCATGGGATTAGCCGCTTCAATGGGATCTTTCATTCTGGTCGGAGGTGAAATTACCAAACGTCTAGCATTTCCTCACGCTTGGCGCCAATGAGTTTTTATTTGAAAGAAAAGAAGAAGACTATGCCTTCGCCGTATTAAATGTGAATAATATAATAGGTAATAATAGCATGGCACTTCGAATTCGATATGAACAAACTATTATTGTTTTCCCTAACACGAGATTTTGTATCGAGATAGTAGTATGAAACAAAGGTTATTTCCGATTTGATCTTTTGTGTCGGGAATACATTTCAGCGTCACAAATCATTTTTCTTCCACACCAGAAGTCTCCTTTTGGTATTTATGTTACGAACGAAAGAGTATGAAAATGAAAAAGATCATTTTTCCTTATTTGATATAATCGTATCAAAAAGAAACTTTGGGATTGCTAAATCACAGACGAGATAAATATAGAAAGCAACAGAACCATCATAGTATTTTTTGACTCCTACACTACAATACGAAAGAAAGGGTGGTAAATGGATCATTCAACGATCCGGATCGGCTGGATTCTATTTTTTTTTTCTTCGCTAGAATATAAAGGAGGAAAAAGGAAATTCCGTTGCAGAGCCGTATGCAATGCAAAAAGATGCCTGTACGGCTGTTCAATTCTATTTGTTTTTTTTTTTTTTTTCTTTTTTTTTATCCCTTATTTTAGCCCAATCGTGCGAGATAGAAGAACCGTTCATGCATGATGTTATATCAATATTATCAGGGTTATGATTCACCAACCTGCTAGTTCTTTTTATGAGGCGCAAGCAGGGGAATTTATCCTGGAAGCGGAAGAACTACTAAAACTTCGCGAAACCCTCACAAAGGTTTATGTACAAAGAACAGGTAACCCTTTATGGGTTATATCCGAAGACATGGAAAGGGATGTTTTTATGTCAGCAACAGAAGCCCAAGCTCATGGCATTGTTGATCTTGTAGCGGTCGAAAATGAAAATACCGGGGATTTCGTGTAAATACACGATTCCGTTTCAAACCATAATTCGAATTTTACGTGATTTGATATTGAATGGAAATAATTCAAAATCATCAGGTTA